CCCAACATCCAATAAGTGGGGTGATTTAACTTATCATTATAATGAACAAATGTTCATTATAATGACTATCATTATAATGACTATAATATAACTCATTATAATAAAAACTATTATATTTATAATATGCTTATGTGGACTTTTTTTTTATTACAAATATCAACAATCTCTCTATTATCCACTAAAGAATGAAGACTCAAACTGGAGTTTTGTGGAAAAAGCCCCTTATCGGATTTGAACCGATGACTTACGCCTTACCATGGCGTTACTCTACCGCTGAGTTAAAAGGGCCTATTTTATTCCATTCCGGAATGAACCAATGTGAAGACATATATATATATATATGTACATATATTATATACATAGGTGTATGCAGTAGACTCATAGTGTCTCATTCGGGAATAAGAATTTTGTTAGGCAGTCTAGCCTAAAACCTAATTGCTTTTTTATTTGCTTTTATTGACCCCTATCACAACGAGATTCGCTTGATTGATACACAATTTGACATAGGATAGGATCCAAGCCAAGATATTTGATATGTGAGCAAATCATGTAATGATTTGATTCAACTCATACCTGGAATCAAGCTCTAAAAAAAAAAAAAGAAACTTTGCTATCGTTTTTGTTTTTTTTATTTCCTAGCTGTGAGATGGGCATATCTCATCTTAACAATGCGTGAATCGATGGGTGAAAGTAAAAAAATGGAGTTTCACCTTTTTCTGTCGGACAAATCGCCGGGATCCTATACTTCATTAATGGATAAGTATTATAACATTATTTCTCTATATGAAATGAAGTAATGTTTATTTTCTTATTTTCTATACTATATAGTATGTTTATCCATTATAATGATATGGATATATCATCCATATTTTATTTCTATATATTCTAATGATGTGTCATAGTACATAGTATATATATCATTCATTATATTATATCATTAGAATATATAGAAATAAGAAATAGAATAGAGAAATTTTGAATGGTTCATGAACCACGAATGAAGAATAGAAAAATTCTATCGGAATCACGAAAGGCGGAAAACTTATTCAGATTTAGTCACACAATTATATTGACAATTACACAAAACTATTCATACTAAGAGCTAAGAGTACGATGGCGATCGGGCAGATATGCCCCTATCGTCTAGTGGTTCAGGACATCTCTCTTTCAAGGAGGCAGCGGGGATTCAACTTCCCCTGGGGGTAGTTGATCGTGTATTATCAATAAGTCTAGAATTGATTCTTCCTGGGTCGATGCCCGAGTGGTTAATGGGGACGGACTGTAAATTCGTTGGCAATATGTCTACGCTGGTTCAAATCCAGCTCGGCCCAAGAATTCGCCGATCCATCATGAGATTCTATAATGAATTTGTCCTTCGGAAACACCCGGGGAATAAAGAAAAGAAGAAATTTTATATCATATCCTATTTTTTCCCATATATTCTTGATTTTTGAATGATCTAGATTCATATCATGATCAATAAATTAAATTTCAATAAAAATAAATGAAATATTAAATATAGGGAAAGGATTAAATTAAACAATAAAAATCTTTCTTTATTGAAAGATTTCTTATCAATCAATTTAACACTATTTGACAATAGGATGACTAGTAATCCGTGTTGTTTTCACTAAAGTCCATTTCCATGTGGATATAAATATATCATCCCTCTCTCTGTTACAATGTTACAATACGACGATTCTAAATAGAAATAGTTTTAATAAAATCATTAAGAATATGTATCCTGTATACCTTTTATTTCTCTGGGATTGTAGTTCAATCGGTCAGAGCACCGCCCTGTCAAGGCGGAAGCTGCGGGTTCGAGCCCCGTCAGTCCCGACCTAGTATCTAATGACCCCCATCAATTCATCTCTTTATTTTCTGTCAAGGGGTGGGGAGTGGGATCTAATTCCCAGAGGGGGGGTCCTTATTTCTTTTTTTTACGTTTCGAATTTCTTATTGAGAAAATACAATATGACAATTTCAATTAGTACCGAGGAGGATAGAGATATGTGGATTGCTACAATTGTTGGTAGCATCTTATTTAGGATTCTGAGAGATACCTGTCTGGTTTTTTTCGATTGCTCCCAATCCGTGGAAGGAAATCGAATACCCATATATATATATATATTTTTTCACCAGAGCACATACACGAATTTTTATTCGTTTATTATACGATAGAAAATGAACTTAATTTTCACATAGTTACCTCGAAAAAATACCTTTCAGATTAAAGCTACCCCCTTTCTAGCTCCGATTTTGTATAACCTAAATTACTAATTGGAAACAATACATCTATTTATATAATTAAAACTGCACACTTTATTTTATATATATGTGTTCCAGTACCAATCCAAAGAAAGAAAGCAGCATTTTTTTTAATAAAAGAAAGATCAAATAAAGAACCTTTTAACTTTTAATAAGGGAATTTAGAATCTTTTTTTATTCCCATTGAATTGAAGGGGAAGGTCCTATCAAAGAAAGAAAAAAAAAAAGTAGTTAATTTGTCGAAATATTCGATCTTTTCTTCTTCTTTTTCCATTTCACTTCTACTATTTGGGTTTGTGACCAATGGAAGTGGAAGATGGGTCAGATGGATGATACCTCATTATATGATTATATAAGGAAGACGGTAGGTTATAGAGAATAACGAATGGATAAAGAATCAAAAATTGAATGGGATTCTTGATTGGATCAGGAATCAAATTTTTTATTACGTTTTTATTCTGTATGGATAAAAGATCTTCCTATGTTATACTATTCCATTCTCGACGATGAATAGATTTGATAGCTCAGATATTGTTATTCATGATATTGATTCGATTCAATATCATCGGGATGTATTCCTCCCATTAAATTTACAGGAGAAGGGTTTAGAATCTCTATGGGATTAGATCCCGAGTTATTATATTATGAAGTAAAAAAACGATGAAATTATGGAAGTAAATATTCTCGCATTTATTGCTACTGCACTGTTCATTCTAGTTCCTACTGCTTTTTTACTTATCATTTACGTAAAAACGGTCAGTCAAAATGATTAATTTGAATCAAGCTTGACTTCTTAGTTCTTATCAATAATGGAAGAAATGAAAGGGATTCAAACTCCACGTCTTAAATGAAATGAGCGGATTCAAATCAGCAGTATACGAGATCTGATAGTATGGTAGAAAGAAATATAGGAATCTTTCTACCACACTATCGATTATTATATAAAATGAGAAGGTTGGCCTGTATAAAGATATATATAGGTTTAATATGGATCACTCCATAATATGTATATTGATATATGTACATATAACTCATATATGTGTAATATATATTAGCATTAGCACCCCAATTCGAGTTCTTTGCTACATCCATATCCATGCTACATCCATTTGATTTGTACCGATTTCGATCAATACGATATAATCGAATGCCCACTTTGACTCTTATGTCTTACGGTTCTAATTACTCGTTTTATTATATATTTAGTTAATTTATTTCCAATATGGATCCCGGGATCCGCCGAAACAATCAAATCAACGGAAGAAGATATGGTATGGGCGTAGAATAGATTATATAATATAAAAGAAATCTAGTCATCTTTTTTTTAGCATTCCGACAAGGAGTAATTTATTTAGCCATTGACAGGTGATTCAAGGAATTCCGTGGGAAATTCAATTCTTCATATTTGTAAAAAGAGTAGTAGATACCACCTATTTATAACGCGTGAACCATGATATTAAGTGAGTCGATAAAACAGAAATAACATTTCTAGGAGTCTAAAAGGTAAATGCACAATATGTGAATCGCCCACCGCAATATTATGCGTAGTACTTCGTTGGACAAACGCTATATCGATGTTTCCCTCGGTATAAAGTACGTATCTACATAATAACAGATAGACTTCCTCTTCGAACAGTAAAGCGAGAAACAAATAAAAAAGGGGGTTGGTTGCTCCTCATTGTAATATCCATATATCATTCTGTTAAAGTTCATCTAAATAGAATATTTAGGACGAATTCGGTTGGAAAAAATTTTGATTTCATATCATTTCATATCATGTGTATTCCTTTTACTTTCAAAATACAAACATCGGAATCATTGAAATATTTGTTTGATTGAAAGGTTATTCTTCATCTATTACATTACTTTACTGGATTCCAGTATAATTTTTATATGAAGATATTTTTCTTGAAAAAACGCTTTGCAGAACGATCTATGAAACCATTAATACAGTTTGATTACTCAACTCAATTAAATTAGTAATGATCCTAGAGTCCACTTCTTCCCCATACTACGAGTGAAAGGGAAAATGTAAAGACTACCATTAAAGCAGCCCAAGCAAGACTTACTATATCCATGTGAATTCTGTCCCCTATCTCTATGAATATGAAGAAACTCTTCCATTATTGATCACTAATAATAATGTAATCAATGGCACAGAGTCAAAAAGGGATTTTGAACGAAGGCTATTGATGAACCAACCCAATAACTCCACCCATAACAAGTTCGGATATGATTTGTGGGAGAATCTGGAAGCATTAAGTACAAGCAAGATAGACAGTTACTTTCTTGTAATTATCAAGGGAGTGCAATTAATGGAACATGCAGGAATAGTAAGACCTATTGTTTCTTTTGTTACCCTTCATAATAAAACAGCATAACAATATACAATCAAGATAAATCACTATCTATCATATATCTCTATTTACCGTTTGATCTAATCCTTACGGTCTCCCAAGTATTTCACAACAACACTCGGGAGACCCTCTATTATATTAATAATCTATTTTGCTTAGGTGTTACCGAAAATAAAGAAGTTTTTATTTTTCAACCCCAACCCTTAGTCTTTTTTTATTCTATAAAAGAAAGCAATTATTCATCCAATATTGCTTGAATGTCTGAGCACTCATAAATTCTCGCGAGTCTGTATACAAAGCATCTTCCACCCTTTACCACAACTACCAATTCCCCACTCAACCATTTAATTTAATTCAAGAATCAGTCATTAGACA